ATTTATTCCTATAGAACGTCTAGGAACAAGAAGATTAAATCGGATATATCGACAGATTCCCGCGTAGTCCAAAGAAAAAAAAGATCCAATTTCATCTCTATCGAATTTTAATATCAGAATAGTGGATATAATTATGATGCAATGGGTTAGGTCCACTTACTTTTTATTTTGTTGATTTCTAATCGATTTAATTGGAATAATGGAAAATAGGAAAGGAATAGTAATATTTGAAGATTTAACGAGACGACTTATCCTTACATTCATTATAATATTTAATATAATATTTATAATAATTATATTATTTATTATATTATTTATAATTATTTATTATTTATTTAATATTTTTTAATATTTAATAATTAATTTAATAATTAATTTAATAATTAATAATATACATTATAATTAATAATATATATTATTTTAAATAAATAATATATATTATTTATTTAATAATTAAAAATATATTTTAATATATTTTTTATTTATTTTATTTAATAATATATTTTATTTAATAATATATTTTATTTAATAATATATTTAATTTATTAAAATAGCAAATTTATAACCATACTATAATTAATTATAATGTTATAATTTTGCTTATATATTAAAATATTAAATTATACGGTTTGTTACTTTTTTTTTTATTACTTTATTACAAAGATCAACAATATCTTTATTCGCACTTCAAATATGAATACTACTGCCGTAGTTTTATGATTTATGAAAAAATCAAAGCCCCTTATCGGATTTGAACCGATGACTTACGCCTTACCATGGCGTTACTCTACCACTGAGTTAAAAGGGCTTGTTTGATCCAATTGCTGAATAAAGACACTATGAGTTTAGTATATATACTTATTATAATAGATGTACATAGATATATCTTATAATAAGTATTAAGGGTTCATTCAGGAATGAAAAATTTTCTTTATCCAGTAAAAGTAAATTAAATAATTTAATATAATTTAATATAGAGTATATAATATAGGTAAAATAAAACGGTTTATTGATATTGGATTTGATAAATATCAATACAATGAATTGTTTCAAGACTATCCTAATTGCCATCATAACTAAATTCATTTGAGTGATACATGTATCCACTAATTTAACATAGATCCAAGATATTTCATTGAATCATTGATAAAGAGATTCGGATAAAGAGATTCGGCGTGGCCTTTGAACCAAACTTTTATCGAAAAAAATTGTATAGAAAGAATCGTGAAAGACGGAAAGATCCTTCGTATCGAGTCATACCATTCCATTATATTGACAATTTTAAAAAACTATTCATACTATGAACATAGTATGATGGCGGTCGTGCAAGTCTGCCCCCATCGTCTAGCGGTTCAGGACATCTCTCTTTCAAGGAGGCAGCGGGGATTCGACTTCCCCTGGGGGTAGGGTACTACGAAAGGAAGTTGATCGTGGATTATCAATAAGCCTGGAATTGATTCTTCCTGGGTCGATGCCCGAGCGGTTAATGGGGACGGACTGTAAATTCGTTGGCAATATGTCTACGCTGGTTCAAATCCAGCTCGGCCCAATAATTTGCCGATCCGCCATGAAATGATATAATATAACCCATTTGTTGCTCTCCAGAAATGCCCGATCCCCCAATCCCAATACGGAAGAAATCCATTTTATGATATATCTATACCACTATTTATTTACTCTCTTTTTACAAGAAATTCTGATCTTGCTAATGATCTAGATTCATATCAGGATCCGTAACTATAAAGTAAAGTTTAAGGAAAAGAGTAAATAAAAAAAAACTTTTTTGATTGAACGAGTGATTATCCAATTGATTTGGCAATAACGAAAGGATTACTAGTAATACCGGCTGCTCTCACTAAAGTACATATACATATGGGTATCGATATATCACACTCGCAGCTCTGTTACAACACGCCAATTCTAATCGAAATTGAAAGGGTTAGAATGAAACCATAAAAATATGTATACTTTATTTTATTATGGTATTTACTTGGGATTGTAGTTCAATTGGTCAGAGCACCGCCCTGTCAAGGCGGAAGCTGCGGGTTCGAGCCCCGTCAGTCCCGACGAATCCAAATCCAATAAAAAACTATATCAATTTATCTCTCTATTTTTTTTGAAAAGAAGTCCAAATAACATAATTTCATTCCCAACAGTGATCCCTCTTCTTTTTTTCTTTTTCGTTTCACATTTATCATCAACCAAATGGGGGAATTTCCATTTCTTCGACTAGTACCGATTCGATTGATGGGAGAGAGGCATATGTGGATTAGTACAATTATTATATTATTAGAATCAGATTCAGGATTCCACGGGATACCGTACTGTACTGGGTCTGGCTTTTTCAATTACTCCCGATCTGTGAAATATGAAATAGAGTAGAGTATTGTATGTTTCCCGGGAGTACATACATAAATGGAATTTGTACAATATAAAAAAAATTGAACATAGTTACTGTGTTGTGTATAGAATAGTATAGAATACTTTTTTTTTAAGATTAAAATAAAAGTATATCCTTTTCGGGCCCTATTTTGTGTAACCTCAATTTCAAATTTTACTAATTTGAAATAATCTATCTCATTCAAATTTCGCATTGAGCTTTTGATATATGTGTCCCATTACTAATCCAATGAAAGAGGATATTCAAAAAATAAAGATCAAACAAGGATCACTTTTTTATTAGCGAGATAATGAATTTTTTTTTTATAAGGGTTTTTCCTTGAAAGAACAAACTTTTTAAATTTATATATAAACTTCTAAAAAAATAGAAAAAATAGTTAATTTGATGGAATATTCGATTTTTTTATACCGGAATTTGTACTCGTCTTTATCATACTTCTTTTGTTTTCCAAGAAGATTGGATCATTAAAAAAAGGAGTTTATAACTTAGCTCCTTCCTTTTTTTCATTGAGCTTCTATTGTTTGTTGGGGTTTGTTTAGAACCAATGGTAAGTGGAAAGGCGGTTAGATGATACTTCATCAGATGATTGTACAAAGAGGGCGTTAGGTTATAGAAAAGAAAGAATGGAAAAGAATGATAAATAAATAAAGGAATTATTGATTGTATCGGGAATCAAATTTTGAGTTCAGTATGGATAAAAGATCGTCCTATGTTATACTATTCAATTCTTGACGATGAATCGATTTGATAGCTCCGATATTGTTATTCATGATATTGATCCGATTCGATATCATCGAGATGTAATGCATCCCATTGAATTTACAGACGAAAGATTTATTATCTCTATGGGATTAACTCCCGAGTTATTGCGAATTAAAGAAAAATTAAACAATGAGATTATGGAAGTAAATATTCTCGCATTTATTGCTACTGCACTGTTTATTCTAGTTCCTACTGCTTTTTTACTTATAATATACGTAAAAACAGTCAGCCAAGGTGATTAATTTGAATTAAACTTGATTTTTTATTTCTTATCAATAATTGCAGAGAAGAAAAGGATAAAAATTTCGCGTCTTAAATGAAATGGGCAGACTAGAATCAGTCGTATTCTATGAGATACGATAGTATGGTAGAAAGATTCAGATATTTCTTTCTACCATACTATCTAGTATTGTTATTGTAGTGTATAAAGTTGTATTGTAATGCGGGTTAATTTAATATAGATTAATATAGATCAATCTACAATAGTATCATCATATTCCTTTTCTATATATATAGAAATCGATTAAATTACGTATATATAATATATTTAAATTACGTATATATAATATATTTAAATTACGTATATATAATATATATAGTGATAATGTATATTATATAGTATCCCAATTCTATTTCTTTGTCTATTTCTTTGCTTTATCTATTTGTATTTAATTTGTGTTGATTTGAATTAAATTAATTTGAAATAATCGAAAGCGACTTTTACGATTAGAATTCCTAGATTTCTGATTATTTTCAATATGAATCCCGATCGAAAGAATCAATGACTTCTTCGTCGGAATGCTAACTAAAAGATTATTTTATTATACCCATCGAAGAAGTCATTGATTGAGGAGTTGACAAATGATCCATGGGAACTTCTTCGGATTTCGAAAAGGATTAGTAAAACCCGTCGACTTTTAACATTTGAACCATGATATGAAATGGGTTCAATAAAACAAGCAAAACATAAATAAAATTTCTAAAATAGTAAAACTAAAACAAGCGGCGCAATATGTGACTCGCCCAAGACAATATTTTAGGATGTGCAGTATCTCGTTGGACAACTACTATGTTGTTTCCCAATGTGTATCCACGTAATGGAATAACCGAATTGTTTTCTCTTTGATCTTTGAACAGTAAACAAAATAAAAAAAAGTTCCGTTCTTCCTCATGGTCCATATCTAACTTTGGTAAGAGTCAGTTCATCGAAATAGAAAATTTATGAAGAATTCAGTTGGAATAAATTTCCTACCATTTGTATTCCTTTTACTTTTTTTACTTTCAAAATACGAACACGGAAATAATTGAAATATTTCTTTGATTGAAAGAGTATTCTTCATATATATTTATTATTCATAGAATACATTACTCAACTAAAATCCAAGAGAATTTCGAAATGAAGATATTTTTCATTTCTATTTCAATTTAAAAATAAAATTTTAAATTGAAATAGTGAAATTTTAAATAAAAAAAACTTTGCCGAACGATCTATAAAAAAAAAGTGATACTGTTTAGTTCCTAAACTCAATTAGTAGTACTTCTAGAGTCCACTCCTTCCCCATACTACTAGTGAAAGGGAAAACGTAAAGACTACCATTAAAGCAGCCCAAGCGAGATTTACTATATCCATGTGAATTATGTCCTCTATCTCTATGAAGGAATTATTCAATTATTGTTCACTAATAAATAATAGGGGAATCACTGGCGCAGAGTCAAAAAGTTATTCTGACCCAACACCGTTGATGAAACAATCCAATAAATCCAATTATAACAAGTTCTTATACGATTTCTAGTATAATTAGAAAAGATTAAGCCCAAGCAAAATATGCGAAAACCC